TTCCTTTTTTCGGAAGAAAAGGAGGATCCGGACAAAATCGATGAAACGGAAGAGATACGAGTGAATGCAAAGGAAAAAACAAAAGAAGAATTCCTCTTTAAAGAGACACAAAATAGACCCGTTTATGGAACTTATTATCTGGATGTGGATCGGAATAAAGAAAATTCGAAGTTAAAAATATTTAAAGAAAAAAAAGATTTCCTAGAAAAACCCCCATTAATTAATTCTAATTCTCTGTTCCATTATAAATTTAGTGGTTATAAAAGCTGGAATCGGCCATTTCGGTATATAAAAAATAATATTTTTGAAAATGTTATAACCTTAAAAAAAAACGAAATGTCACAATATTTTTTTCATACATGTCAAAGTGATATAAAAGAAAATTTTTTTTTTACGTATCCACCGAGTTTGTCAAACTTTTTTGAAATGATGCAAAGAAAGATGTCTCTGTTCACACTAAAGAAACATTCCCCCCATCAATTGTATAGAAATTGTAATAAAAAAATAAAAAATATATACAATAAAAGATAGGAAGAAATTCGACCGCCGGTTACATATTTAATACACTCTGCTACAAAAAAACTTGAAATACCGAACCCATTTGTAATTCCATCAATTATTCGTCTATCCAAAAAATTAATTTTTTCAGAAAAAAATCTTATACCTTCCGTTAATAATGTTGTATAAAAAAAATCGATATAACCCCGATTATATGACCAAGCATATACTTCAGATATTATTTTATCTCTAATAAATTTAAGTTTATTAGGAATACTTTTAACAAATGAATTACAGAAATTAAAATTTTGTAAAGATGAATAAAGAGGCTTATATAAAAAGAATGCTTTCAGGATTCCAAAAGACGCTATACTGACTGAAAAAGTCGCATTTGTTATAAATTCATACCAATCCCAGTCCATCCATTTTTTTTTATTTTGATGTAAAAGGTTTATAGACGGAGTTAACACTTTGGATAGTATATCCAACTGCATTCCTTCTTGATTGAATAAAGGAATTCCTATAACTCCAATGAATAAAGTAAATAAACCTAATACAAGCATAGGAAATAGCATCGTATTGTCCGGCTCATGGGGATAGGAAAAAAAATTCTTAGTTTCGAAATTTGGAATAGTAAAGAAAGGAACTGTCATACTTCTTACATTACAATTAACATTAGAATAAATGCGATATTTTTTTTTTAAAAAAAAAGTAATCCTTTCCTCATTATTCTTTTTTAATAAAGAAAATAAGCAAAAATTATATTTAATCACCCTTTGCCCCTCTCTACCCCATAAAGATAGTGAATAGACCGAACTTTTTTTTTTTCCACTGTAAGTTTGAAAATAAACATTTAAATGCCCTTCAAAAGTCAATAAATAGATCCGAAACATATAAAATGCAGTTAATCCCGCGGTGGAAAAAGCTATTATTGAAAAAATAGGCGAATACAACCAACTATCATTAAGAATTTCATCTTTGGACCAAAAACATCCAAGAGGTGGAATACCACAAAGAGAAAGTGTACCTATTAAAAAAAAAGTTTTTGTAATAGGTATATGTTTTCTTAAACCTCCCATAAAAGCCATATTCTGGCTTTTATCTGGAGAATAGCCAACAATAGTTTCCATTGAATGAATAATGGATCCAGATCCTAAAAACAACAATGCTTTACAATAAGCATGAGTAATCAAATGAAACAAAGCAGCTCGATAAGAACCCATACCTAGAGCCAATATCATATAACCTAATTGAGACATTGTAGAATAAGCTAAACCTCTCTTAATATCTTTTTGAGCAAGAGCTAAAGTGGCCCCTAAAAGCAAGGTTATTATACCTATAAAAGTTATTATATTCATTATGTAAGGGACAACTATTAAAAGAGGGAGAAGCCGGGCGACAAGAAAAATTCCGGCCGCTACCATAGTAGCGGCATGTATAAGAGCCGAAATAGGGGTAGGACCTTCCATAGCATCGGGTAACCATACATGAAGGGGAAATTGAGCAGATTTAGCAATTGCACCAACAAATAATAGAAAGGCACACAAAATAGCAAATAAAAAATTTACTTCATTGTTATAAACCAAGTTATTGAATATTTCAAACAAATCCCAAAGTTCTAAACTTCCTGTTATCCAATAAAAACCCAAAATTCCTAATAATAAACCAAAATCTCCCACGCGATTAGTTACAAACGCCTTTTGACAAGCATTCGCAGCAGTAGGCCGGGTGAACCAAAAACCGATTAATAGATAAGAACATATTCCAACTAATTCCCAAAAAAAATAAATTTGTATCAGATTCGAGCTAGTAACTAATCCTAACATTGAAGTATTGAAAAAACTCATATAAGCAAAAAATCTCAAATATCCCAGATCATGAGACATATAATTGTCACTATAAATAATAACCAGAATTCCCACCGTAGTGATTAATATTAACATAATAGAAGTAAGTGCATCAACCAAAAAACCAAATTCTAAAGAAAAGTCATTATTGATAGTCCAAGACCATATAGCTAGATAAATAGAAGGGTTATTTTTTTGTTGAATAAATAAATAAGTTGAAAAACTCATAACTATACTTAAGAATAAAACACTAGGAAAAACCCACATACGGCGAAGATCTTTTGTTGCCGTTGGAAAAAGTAGAAGTCCTACTCCTATTAATATAGGAACTGGAAGGGGAATAAAAGGTAAAATCCATGAATATTGATATGTATATTCCATAAAAATCATTTTAGTTTTATCTTAGTTAATTGTTTCTGATTTAACGGCTCTTATTTTGTTTTTTGAAATGCAAAGGATCGGTTAATAAAATAAAAAATTACTAAAAAATTTTCGAGTCCTAAATTTTTTTGAACCCTTTTTTTTAACTATTTTAAAAATTTCATCAAATCAAGAGATTAAAATTGTTCAAATGAACAAATTACTATTGAAAAAAAAATAAACATACTACTTTTTTTGTAAAATCATATGAAAAAGATGAAAATTTCGATTTTCATCTTAATTAGGATTACGTATTATTAAGTATTACAACAATTTCTATATCTATAGAGAAAGGAGAAATAATTACACGAAAAGAAGTATTTGATATAAATCCTAAAATAAAAAACTATCATTTTTACCCCAAAAGTTATGTATTGTAGTTAGGGTATTTATAATCATTAATATTTTTTTTTTCGAACTGACTTGATTTTATATAAAATTATAAAGGAGGAATTAAAAATAAAAAATTTTAAGCTTTTATAAAAATAAAATTATTTATATTGGAACTTTTTAAATTATTTAAAATTAGATGTACTATTTTTTTTTTGTGCGCCTTGCCGATTAATTTAAAAAATTAATAAGGTAAAGGTATAGCGGTTGATTTATTCAAATTTTTGGTATTTTTTAGTTTTAGTATGTATTTTAGCAAAATTTTATTACCTGTCTAAATGCATTGCATGTAGGGCTACAAAAATAAGCTATACAGGGATATTAAATAAGGGTACACAGTCTTTTTTTGTATTTTTTTTTGTTATCATATCAAATTTAATCAATTAGATTTTTATGGCATAGCGAATTTTATAGATATGGATTTGAATGAGGATAGAAGATATAAGAGAAACAATAAAATAAATATGAATTATTCGATATTATCTAGAATAGAAAAATAATTTAGATATATTTTTTGTTCCCAGTACTGTATATTTACGCGATTTTTCTTTTTCTATATTCATATTTTTATAAAACCAGTATAATCTAGAAAAAAAATAAATAGCTGGATAATAAAGAACAATTGAGTTTGAACATTAGATAATAGATGTCTTTGACATCCAACTATAGAAACTAAAAACTGATTATAATTTTTTAATGGCAGTTCCGAAAAAACGTACTTCTATCTCAAAAAAACGTATTCGTAAAAATATTTGGAAAAAGAAAGGATATTGGGCAGCATTGAAAGCCTTTTCGTTAGGTAAATCTCTTTCTACAAGGAATTCAAAAAGTTTTTTTTATGCAACAAATAAATAATCAAAGATTGGAATAATATGAATTGTTTTGATTTGAAAAGTAGTCGATAGTCAGTCAACTTTGTTTCTAATTTCTTTTGAAGTTTTATTTTATATTACAAGTTAGAAAAAATTTTTAAAAATTGTATTATATTAAAAAAAAAAAAAACTAAAAAAATAAAAAAAAGGGTTTAAGTTAATATTTATACAAATTAATATAAATATATATAAAATTCAAAAAAAAAAATATCTAAATAAAAATTTTTATTTAGATATTTTTTTTGAAATAAAGAATAAATCCAAGAACAAAACAAGATTTAACCTTTCTTTTGAGTATGCTTTAACGTTTTTATGATGAGTAAAATAAAAATCCTCATCGATTCGATAATAAAAAAATTTAGCTTTTATTGTCTATATTTTAGAGCATTACTTTAGTATTTATTATATTTTAGTATTTAGTATATTAAAGGTATATTGAATATATTTAATAAACTAATTAGAGAAGAGCATATAGAAAATTTGTATTCACTAATAGGTCATTCAAACTAATTAATTAAATTAAAAATGTGTTTTATAAATCATTCTTTCTTTAAGTTATTATCAATAGATATATCCTAACTTTTAGTTTAACCCAATAAAAAAATAATAAAAAATCCTTTTACTTAAGTGATTATAGGCCGAATACGCCAAGTTTAGATCCTATGTTTCAACCGGAGGATCAATCAAAAATATAGAAATTTATATTGAATTGATTACTTCACTCTCGACAATTGAATATAAAAAGGTTATTATGATTTCGAACAAGCCGCTATGGTGAAATCGGTAGACACGCTGCTCTTAGGAAGCAGTGCTAGAGCATCTCGGTTCGAGTCCGAGTGGCGGCATGGCCTCTTCTAAAAGAGTAAGTCCTATACTGAATTCAATTAACTTTTTTTATTTAAAAAATTTTTATGATCTTTTCAATTTTACAGCATATATTAACATATATATCCTTTTCAGTCGTTTCAATTGTAATTACAATTCATTTGCTAATCTTATTACTAAATGAAATAGTAGGATTATATGATTCGTCAGAAAAGGGCATGATGGCAACTTTTTCCTGTATAACAGGATTATTAGTTACTCGTTGGATTTATTTACAACATTTACCATTAAGTAATTTATATGAATCATTAATTTTTCTTTCGTGGAGTTTCTCCAGTATTCATATGATTCCGCATTTAAAAAAAAAAAAAAATTATTTAAACGAAATAACCACGCCAAGTGCTATTTTTACCCAAGGTTTTGCTATTTCGGGTCTTTTAACTGAAATGAATCGATCCGAAATATTAGTACCCGCCCTCCAATCCCATTGGTTAATGATGCATGTAAGTATGATGGTGTTGGGCTATGCAGCTCTCTTATGTGGATCATTATTATCACTAGTTCTTCTAGTCATTTCATTTCAAAATTTTATAAGGACTTTTACTAAAAGCAAAAATTTAGTAAATGAGCCATTTTCGCTGGTCGAGATTCAATACATAATAGAAAAAAATAATCCTTTAATAAACACTTATTTTATTTCTTCTATCAATTATTTCAGGTTTCAATTGATTGAACAATTAGATCTTTGGAGTTTTCGTATTATTAGTTTAGGCTTTATCTTTTTAACAATAGGTATTCTTTCGGGAGCAGTATGGGCTAATGAAGCATGGGGATCATATTGGAATTGGGATCCAAAGGAGACTTGGGCATTTATTACTTGGACCATATTTGCAATTTATTTACATATTCGAACAAAAAAAAATTTTGAAAGTGTAAATTCTGCAATTGTGGCCTCGCTGGGCTTTCTTATAATTTGGATGTGTTATTTTGGGGTTAATTTATTAGGAATAGGGTTGCATAGTTATGGTTCATTTACATTAGCCTCTAATTGAATTTAAGTTGAATTTAAGAAAGGAACTTACTTGAAAAATATAAAATAAACATAGGATAGTCTAAGTGTATATAAGAAAACTTCTTGTAATCAAGCGAGAACCTTTTGATTTACTTCATTCACATTACTTGATTCAAAAGGTTCTCGCTTGATGACATACCCGGTTATATTATAATAAAATTATAACCTTTTTTTATCCAATTTCTAAAAAGGATTTATTTTTTATTGTCGAACAAACAATTTTAAAAATAATAGTATTTTTATTTCATTTTTTGTTTTACTCACGAAAACTATGGATAAAAATAATTAGATAGAAGGGCTTCGACTTTGTCAACCGATAGTGAGAAAACGAAATCTGGATAAATACCAATGTATATTACGGGTAAAAGAATAGATATCAAAACAAACAATTCTCGGGGGCCAGAATCCCAAAAATAGGAGTTTGGGGCATTACCATTAAAAAGCTTGTATCCATAGAACATCTGTCGTAACATAGATAATGAATAAATAGGAGTTAATATTATTCCAATTGCCATTACAAAAGAAATTAGTATTTTTGGCATTAAAAGAAATTTTTGGCTAGAAAGTATTCCAAAAAATACTATCAATTCTGCAACAAAACCACTCATGCCTGGTAATGCAAGAGAGGCCATTGATAACATACTGAAAATCGTAAATATTTTTGGAAGTGTGATAGCCATTCCGCCCATTTCATCGAAATAAACGAGACGTATTCGATCATAACTCGTTCCTGCCAAGAAAAATAGTGCAGCTCCAATAAATCCATGAGAGATTATTTGTAAAATGGATCCGTTGAGTCCTGTATCGCTTATAGAACCAAGTCCTATAATTATGAAACCCATATGAGATACGGAGGAATAAGCTATTCTTTTTTTTAAATTACGTTGACCGGGAGATGTTGAAGCTGCATAGATTATTTGAATTGTACCGACCATCATCAACCAAGGAGAAAAAATAGAATGGGCGCGGGGTAATAATTCCATATTGATCCGAACCAATCCATACGCTCCCATTTTTAATAAAATTCCCGCTAGAAGCATACAAGTACTGTAATGTGCCTCTCCATGAGTGTCTGGTAACCAAGTATGTAAGGGTATAATCGGCGATTTAACAGCAAAAGCAATAAAAAATCCAATATATAATAGAATTTCGAGTGCTACAGGATACGATTGATTAGCTGATGTTTCAAAATTTAATGTTGGTTCATTAGAACCAACTAAAGAAATACCTAGAATTGCCATTAATAAGAAAGCGGAACTTCCTGCAGTATACAAAATAAATTTTGTAGCTGAATACAAACGTCTCTTTCCTCCCCACATTGATATAAGTAGATAAACTGGAATTAATTCTAATTCCCACATAATGAAAAAAAGTAAAATGTCTTGAGAAGAAAATGGTCCTATTTGACCGCTATACATTGCTAACATCAAGAAATGGAATAATCGGGATTCTCGAGTAACCGGCCGAGCCGCTAAAGTAGCTAAAGTTGTTATAAACCCCGTCAGCAAAATGGGGCCTATAGAAATTCCATCTATTCCCAATCTCCAGGAAAAATCAAAAAAATTGATCCATTTATAATCCTCTGTCAATTGGATTACTGGCTCGTCCAATTGGAAATGATACCCGAATGCATAGGTTGTTAGAAGGAGTTCTATTATGCATATACCTATAGTATACCATTTAATTACCTTATTTCCTCTATGAGGAAATAATAAAATTAAGGAACCCGAAAATATTGGCAAAACTACAACTATTGTTAACCAAGGAAAAAATTTCGTGGTAAAAACAAGATACACTTGGACCAGAAAAGCGCGCGCTCAAAAAAATTTTTTTTGAGCACGCGCTTTTGTCGGTAAAGTTAAAAAAATAAAATGTAGTCGTATTCAAGTCGTATTTTTTGGAACGTATCAATAAGCTAGACCCATACTTCGAGTTGTTTCATGCCACAAATAAACTCGAACACTCAAGAAATCCGTTGGACAAGCGGATTCACATCTTTTACAACCCACACAATCCTCTGTTCTTGGAGCAGAAGCAATTTGCTTAGCTTTACACCCGTCCCAAGGTATCATTTCTAATACATCTGTGGGGCAAGCTCGGACACATTGAGTACACCCTATACACGTATCATAAATCTTTACGGAATGTGACATTAGATCTATCGATTTTTTTTTAATAAAATATTTTCGATCTAGTAAACTTGTAAATGACTCATATATTTATATACTAGATCAATCAACAATTTAGATTTACCAGAATTTTTCTAATCAATGCACTTAGAGATCCACTCGTGGGAAAGAACCAAGATACTTTGATTTCTTCTATATTTTGCAAACATGATTAGACATTATGTATAATATCCGCTAATTCGAATTTATGAATATTCTAATTTGTATAGTTTGGTTAATGGTACTTATAATCTATATTACTTATTCAACAAATTCGATTGATTGATATAAGTTGATTTTCTGTTACGATAAATTGACGAAACAATAGCAGGTCCAATAGCTGCTTCAGCGGCTGCAATGGCTATAACAAAAATGGAGAAAATATTTCCTTTTAATTGGCGACTATCAAAAAAATCAGCAAATGTTACTAAATTTACATTAACCGCATTCAGTATAAGTTCAAGACACATAAGAGCTCTAACCATATTTCGGCTGGTAATCAATCCATATATGCCGATAGAAAATAAGTAGGCACTCAAAACAAGTACATGTTCGATCATCATTTTTCAACTCCTTATTTATTTCGATTCATTTAAATATAATATGAACAACAAAGCAAGGCATTCAATTGACTAGTATATAAAATAAAGTATGGAACAAAGAAATATATTGGGAATCGGTCGAATAAAAGAATTTCTATTTTAGACATAAACAATTTTAAATTCTAAATTGAAGGAAAATAACTGTGATAACACAAAATAACGTTTAATTTGTTGATAATTTGATAGATTTATTATTGGCGGGCCACGGAAATTGAACCTATCAAAGCCGCTAAAAGAATTATCGAAATGAATTCAAATGGAAGAAAAAAATCTGTTGATAAATGAATTCCAATTTGTTGACTATTACTTATCAAATCGTGCTCTATAATCTGGTTTGATCTTGTAGTCCAAATAATTCCATACCATGACGTATCTGTAATAATAGTAATTAGTAAACCAAAAATACTTGTACAAACCAGCAAAGTAACCCCATTACCAATTGTCCAAAGATTAAAATCTTTGTAATATTCTGAACCATTCATAAACATCACAGCAAATATTATTAAAACATTTATAGCTCCTACGTAAATAAGGAGTTGGGAAGCAGCTACAAAATATGAATTGGATAGAATATAGAATAGAGATATAGAAACAAGAACTAATCCTAACGAAAAGGCACAATAAATTGGGTTGGTAAGTAATACTACTCCTATACCTCCTAAGATAAGACCTAATCCCAGAAAGATTAAAATAAAATCATGTATGGGTCCATGCAAATCCATTATATGTAAGATAAGAGATAGATAAATCGAAATCTTTTTCATGGCCTTATTGAGAACCAGAGAGGTATGAATTAATGGGGGTACATTTATTGTAAAAATTTAATGTTTTCTCTGAATAGAGTAAGAGTAGCTCGAATAGTAAACTATCCATTTCGAAATAATAAAATAATATAAATAATATCAGAGATATTAATTAATGAAATTTCAATACAAAACAAATTAAGACGTAATTTTTATTAACCAATCACCTGTTGATATTTGTGGTTATTAATTATTGAGACCAAACAAAAAGGAAAAACTCATTTCTTTAAATAAAAACTAAATCGTATTAATTAAAAAATTTTCTTTAATCAAGGATTTTTTTATTTTTTATTTGAGTCAAATTCAAAATTGTTCGAATTGTATAATCATCAATTACTGTCATTGGTAAACGACCCAAAGCTATTTGATTATAATTTAATTCGTGACGATCATAAGTAGAAAGTTCATATTCTTCAGTCATTGATAAACAATTTGTTGGACAATACTCAACACAGTTACCACAAAATATACAGATTCCGAAATCAATACTGTAATTAAGTAATCGTTTCTTTCGAATATCAGTTTCCAATTTCCAATCAACGACGGGTAAATCTATAGGACATACACGAACACATACTTCGCAAGCAATACATTTATCAAATTCAAAATGGATTCGACCACGCAAACGCTCCGCGGCAATTACCTTTTCATAAGGATATTGAATAGTTATGGGTAAACGATTTACGTGGGATAAGGTAATCATGAAACTTTGACCAATGTACCTTGCAGCCCGTACTGTTTGTTGACCATAGTTCATGAACCCAGTTATCATAGAAAACATATCGTGAATATATATAATTTTATCTTTGTTTTTTTCTCTTGTTTGATCCAAGTAAGAAATATATAATATTATATTCTTTTACAGTGAAAATAGTTGAAAAGAGGTTGTTAATAATAGATTACCGAGAGAAATAGGTAAAAGAAATTTCCATCCAAGATTCAATAACTGGTCCATTCTTATCCTAGGTAAAGTCCATCTTGTTGTGATAGAAATGAACAAGAACAAATAAGTCTTAGCTAATGTAATAAACATATCAATTGTCAGTTCAAAAACACTGTATGTTTTATTTATTTCAAAAAAGTAAGAAACAAATATGTACGGAATAGAGAAATTCCAACCGCCCAAATAAAGAACTGTTATAAATAATGAAGAAACTAATAGGTTTAAATAGGAAGCAACATAAAATAAAGCAAATTTTATACCCGAGTATTCCGTTTGATAACCTGCTACTAATTCTTCTTCTGCTTCTGGTAAATCAAAAGGTAATCGTTCACATTCTGCTAGGGAAGAAATTAGAAAAATAATAAACCCTATAGGTTGACGCCATAAATTCCACCCGAAAAAACCATATTTTGATTGTGCCTCAACTATATCAACTGTACTTGAACTATTAGATAATTATAGTCGGTGATACCATCACTGTTTCCATCGCTATTCCAGAACCGTACATGAGATTTTCACCGCATACGGCTCCTTGGGGTCCTTAAATAAATCTAAAGCTTGGGTCGGTATTATTTTATCTTGATATGTTTATAAATTTATCTTGATATGTTTATAAAATATATAATATGAAAATTTTTTGTACGATCCCGAATTAGACCAATTAAATTCTGTCTGTTCTGCTTTAATAAAAAAAAATTTATATTATTAATAATATAAATTTTTTAATTTTAATATAAATTAAAAAAATTAAAGTGCTTCTGAATTGATCTCATCCTTTGATTTAATAATTTCAGTAATCATTTTAAGTTTTCTTTGTTGAGTAATAACTTAATTCTTTAATCAAATACTCCCTATAAAGATATCAATAACCCTTTCTTTTCACTTACGAAAAGAACTATACATAAATTCATGAATTATGATACGAATGCTATCTATATTTATATATTGTAATTGTATTTCTTTCTCTCTTTTTTTTTCGTTTCTATTCTTCTTTTTGTTTCTGCGAAGAGTGAATTTACAAAATCAAAACAAAGGATTATTTCGTTTCCAATAGTCATTTATTTAATCGAGGGATAGGAGCATACTCTGGATCGGAATCGTGGGGAGTATTTCCTGATCATTTCTACCAATTTAAAGCCCCAATAAATATTCTTTTACATAATCTACATTACAAATCCTTTGTGTATCTTGGTGTTTCTACTCATCCACTCGTTTTTTTTTGTTCAATCACCTGTTAAAGGTAATCCATGTATGATAATACATATAAATGATAGTGAAAACTCACTCTGGTGGATCTTTTTAACCCGCTTCAAGTCAGGATGACTAATTACCTAATCTTGGGGGAAACTTTTTATTCCGCTTATGTTTATTTCCGTTCAGCTCTCTAACTTTTATACATAGAAAATGAGACTCCTTTTTTTTACTGCCCTTTTATTTATAAGCTGTTTTCTTTCACTCACATAACTTTTTTATTTAGTTCATCCAGCCAAATACTGAATAAAAAATGAAGATATTTACTCAATGCATCCCACTATAAAGGAAGACATAGAAAATCATTTTTGTCTTAACGAACCGCACGTAGAGATATTGATAACACACATAAAGTTAATGGTATTTCATAACTAATCGATTGAGCAGCAGCTCGTAGACCACCTAAAAAAGAATATTTATTATTTGACCCGTATCCTGACATAAGAAGGCCAATGGGAGAAATACTTGAAACGGCAATCCATAAAAAAAGACCGATATTGAGATCTGATAAAACAAGGCGAGAACCAAAAGGAACTACTGAATAGCTTATTAAAATAGATATGACTGCTATGGATGGTCCGATACTGAATAAACTAGTATTTCCTCTAGATGGAAAGAGATTTTCTTTGAAAAGAAGTTTTGACCCATCGGCTAAAGCTTGAAGAACTCCTAAAGGTCCGGCGTATTCAGGGCCAATACGTTGTTGTATCCCTGCAGATATTTCTCTTTCTAACCATACAATTACTAGTACACCCATTGTGATTCCCAATACAGGAGTAAAAATAGGAATAAGTATCCATATAATTCCATAAGACTCTTTTAAAAATTCCAATCTAGAAAAAGAATTGATCTCTTGTACTTCTGTTCTATCAATTATCATTTCAACGATCAACTTCTCCCATAATGATATCTATGCTACCGAGTATTGTCATAATATCAGCCAATTTCATTCTTTTAACTAACTGAGGAAGAATTTGCAAATTGATAAAACCAGGAGGGCGAATTTTACACCTCCAAGGAAAAACGCTCTGATCCCCTATTAAAAAAATTCCCAATTCTCCCTTTGGGGCTTCAACTCTAACATAGAGTTCTTGTTTCGGCAATTCAAATGTGGGAGAAGGTTTTTTACTCATAAATCGATAGTCAAAATCATTCCATTCTGGATTCTTTTCTCTATCAAAGTATCGGATTTCTAAATTTTCATATGGCCCCCCCGGAATTCCTTCTAGAGCCTGTTGAATAATTTTTATGGATTCTGTCATTTCGCCAATTCGAACTAGATAACGAGCTAACGAATCTCCTTCTTTTTGCCACTGTACTTCCCAATCAAATTCGTCGTAACACTCATAATGATCAACTTTACGGAGATCCCATTGTATTCCAGAAGCTCGCAGCATTGGACCCGATAAACCCCAATTTTTTACTTCCTCTTTTCCAATAATGCCTACCCCTTCAACTCGTTCTAAAAAAATAGGATTTCGCGTAATAAGTTTTTGATATTCAGTAACTCCTGTAAAAAAATAATCGCAAAAATCTAAACATTTATCGATCCAGCCATAAGGTAAATCGGCGGTTACTCCTCCAATACGAAAAAAATTATGCATCATTCTCATACCAGTGGTGGCTTCAAATAGATCATATACTAATTCTCTTTCTCTAAAAATATAGAAGAAAGGAGTCTGCGCCCCAATATCTGCCATAAAAGGACCAAGCCATAAGAGATGCGAAGCTATACGACTCAATTCCAACATAATTGTTCGGATATAGCTGGCTCTTTTAGGCACTTGGATATTTCCTAACAACTCTGGCCCATTTACGGTTATTGCTTCTGTGAACATGGTAGCTAAATAATCCCAACGTGTTACATAAGGCAAATATTGTATAATTGTTCGGTTTTCCGCAATTTTTTCCATTCCTCGATGTAAATATCCTAATATTGGTTCACAATCAATAACATCTTCACCGTCGAGAGTAACGATGAGTCGAAGAACGCCATGCATTGATGGGTGGTGGGGGCCCATATTTATTATCATGAGGTCGCTTCTTGTAGATGGTAGATTCATAAGTTTTACCCCCATTCATTCTTTCATGAATTACTAAAAGTTAAAATAAGTTCATTAAAATTCAAGATCTAATAAATCAAATAATTCAAAACCACTCTTTAAATTAACGCGTTTTTAAGTCACGAATATTTAACTGATTAATTAATTGTTTATAACGTATTCTATTTTTATTTGATAAATAAGACAGCATCCTTTGGCGTTTTCCCAAAATTTTGTGGAGGCCTCTCTTCGATAAATAGTCTTTTCTGTGCAATTCCAAATGTGATGAAAGCGTTCGGATCCTATTAGTTAGCCTTATTATTTGAAATACAATAGATCCCTTCTTTTTTTCTTTTTCTTCGTACGAAATAACCGGGATGAATGACTTTTTTACCATGAAATTAAATCTTTTCCTCCTCCCCTTACTGAACCTTAATTTCCTTATTAATATCTTTTTTTATTGATCAATAATAATAGTGCTACTCATTTTTTTTTGCATACATAATAGAATAATCTTAATTTTGTTAAAAATTAACAATTTTTAAATTGTATTCAAATAGGTAGATAAAAGGATGTTTGTATACACTCACAAAAGATAAAAATTATACTCCTAATTTAAAAATAAAATAAATAACGAATATTTTTTCATCATTTATAGATATTGAAATGTCATTGAATTAGTATCATGTATCAAAATGGAATGTAAAAAAACGTATGTGCTCTTTTTTTTGTCTTCATATATGGAATCTATCCAGCACGGTAAATAAAGTAAATTCATCTGTATTTCACTTTATTTCAGTACATAGTACGTTCATTTTTAAATTTCGGATACATATGTGTCCTTACCATACTGAAACGACTTCCATTGTTGGTATCAAACCAATAACGATTGATACAAGCGAAATCTTCTAATCGATAATTAGGCCAAATAAAAAACTTTAATTTAATTAGTGTATTTTTTTCTATTTTTCTTTTATTCAAAACTGAACTTGTTACCTTATTTTCATTACAAAATGTCTCATTTAGGGGTATACCATTTCGATTCATAAAATAGAAACAAATTAGAATTCTCAATTCTCGACGATGTCTAGGGGATAAAAAACTTTCAGGAACAAACAAATCATAATGATTTTTGGCTTTATTTTCAGCCAACTTTTGATGCTTTGGAATGACTTCATCAAAATTTTTCTTATCAACATGGACTTTTTCTCGGTACCTTTGATTATGATTAATTGTGTACTTATTCTTATGAACCGCAGAAATATCTATAGTTTGATACATAAAAAATTGTCCTTCCTTTTTTATAGACAAACGAATGGGTTCTATAAGAAATATTCCCTCGTTAAGCAATTCTGTAAGAGTTAAATTTTTCTGAATCATTAAAATATTCAGACTCAGTTCTCGCCTTTGAATAGAGGCGATAGTAATTTCTTTGGGGTTTATCAATCTAAGTAGCAGACAATATACTTTAATGTTATTCATTGTTTTTTGATTTAAAAGATCATTCCATCTTAATTGAAAGAGCAAATATCGTTTTAGTAACAAATCAAACCCCATGTATATGTTTATGTTCTTCTTGTATTGTTTTTTCTTTTTTTTAATATTTGATGTCGCAGAATTTTCTTCAATATCTTTTTCGTGGTTTAAGAGAGTTGATTCAAAATATGCTTGTAAAGCGCTTTTTTTTTCTCTTTTATTTTCTTTTTCTACTTCAATAGATTTTTTTTCATTTGAAAAAATTGATATAAAACTTTTTTTTTTTACAGGGGTGTTTTTATTTTCGCTGGCCTTTTTGTTTACATTAAATAGAAATTTGATTGATATGTTAATTTTATACGAATTAGAAAGTAAGAAAAATTCTGGGAAAAACCAAAGCTCGAAATTTGATATGGAACAACTTAGTATTTCTTCATTCATTATCATCCAATCAAAAAGTTTTGTTTTGGTGGATGGGTTGATTTCTTGATTTTGATGAATCCTGGGATAAAAAAGACCGTTCTTGTCTATTTTATTAATTTTTTTATAATAATTAGAATAATTAGTCCTAATCTTATTAATCTTATTATACTTATTGTTGTCGGCGTCAGTATCCATATTGTTCCAAGCCCCAATATCAATTTTCTTTCTAAAACGAAAATTTAGAAATATCCACTCAAAATATTTTCTATCCGTATTTTTATTTATATCTATAATATTAGTTTCTACTATAAAATTATTTAGAAAATTATTGATAGGAATACTTACTGGCGTATTAAAAAAAATTCGTTTATGTTCGTTGTAATTATATAAATGATTTTGGTTATGATTTACTTGTAAGGGTAATCTAAAAATAGAAGAATGCTTCTTATCCTTATATTTAATAAAATTAAATGATAAAAAATTGTATCTATGTTGTTTTTTAATATATATTTTTTTTTCTAAGTTAATTAATTGATCTTTTTCATATGAAAAACGTTTGTTTAAATTTAAATGTTTATTTTGAAATAGAAAGTGTTGTTTTACTATATTTTTACTTTTTTGTGGTACTAACGTAGACTGAGATAAATCATCTTGATAATAACCTTTTATCAAATTTTTATTTTTAGATTGATGTATTCCAGAATTTACTAGGCTCTTATGTCTTAAGTCGAAATGTAATATTTTATGTGTTCCAATAAAATAATCCTTTATTTTAGTCTTAAGAAAAAGAGATGTTTCATTATATTGAAAGACATATCTCACTTTTAACTTATATAAATTATAAAAGTTAAAGACTGTAGTTTGTAATAATTTGTAAAAGATATATGTTTGTGATAAATAAAATAATTCACGAAAAGTATGTGAGTTCTTATTACTAATATTAGACAGTGACTCTTTTATAGTATAAATAAGCTGAGTTTTTTTTTTTTTTGTTTTATAAATTTTGTCTTGATTTGTTTTATTATTGTAAATATAGTTATTATAGGAATTGTATTTATTAAGAATTTTTTTTGTTGATTCAAAAAAAAACGAAAAAAAAAGTTGTGCACTTTTTATAGGAATATTACTTATATATATAATATATATAAAGATATTTATATATATTCTTTCAATGAAAAAGTTTATAAAATAATTTGCTTTACGAAGTATTTCAAAATTTTTTATTTTTAATATATGCCTAATATTTTTTTTCGATTCCAATTTTTTATCATCATAACTCATTTTGTTAAAACTAATATTTATATGTAGGCTTATAAATTTTTGTTTGTTGTCTTTTGAAATAGTTTGTATTTGATTTACAGTTGTCTTTCGTCGATTAGTTAGATCTTGTATTTTTTTTTCTTTCAATGAAAAGGTTGTGAAATTCGTAGATTCAATGTTAATTGACGATTCATGAATTATCTCATTATCTCTTATCAAAGTCAAAGTTTTTTCTTTTTTGCTTTCATTCAATTCATATATTTCTATTTGTCTCGATCCAAATAATAGAATTTGGTTCATTTTTGATAATTCTTTTATTTGTTTTTTTATAAATTTAATGTTTTTAATAAACCCTTTTTTTTTTTCTTTTGAAATATTTATAAAAAATTTTATTATTTTTTTTAAAATTATAAGAAACCTAAAACATTTATTTTTAATTTTTATAATTTTTTTGTTTAGTTCTTTAAGAATCGGTTCAAAAAATGAAAGTTGTTTTCGCGGATAACCAAAAGGAAATTCAGTTTCCTTTCCAAAAACTGTTAAAAAAAAAAAATCATTTTTTTGTTCTTTATTTTTCGGTGAATAATTATAAGTTTCTTGTCGCTTAAACTTAGATTTGTGCCAAGGCTTCAGACGAAAAGGAAATAGAATCTTTATCTGAATACCGTCTCTTAACCAGTTTTTAGGAAATTCTTTTTCTGATAATTGAACGCCGTTATAGGTGCATTTAACATGCATTTCTCTTTTCCAATCCCTTAAATCTTCGGACCATTCGGGAAATTGAAATAATAGTATACGACCCATATTTTTAATTATTATCAATAATGGTAATGTAATATATTTTCTCAAAATGGATTGGGTTACTAATACAAGACCTCTTACTACTTGAGCAACTACAAGCCTATCCCAGGCTTCTCCTATTTCTATACGTGCTTTCTCTCTTATTTTTTTTTCTTCTCTTTTGTTAACTTTTTTTTTAGTACTTTCTTTTGACCTTTTCTCTGTATAATTTATAATTTTTAATTCTGTGTTTTTCCTTATAAAATTTTCAAAAATTTTTTTAATTATCTCGGACATATCAAAAAAAACGTCTTTGTCTATTCGGTCCAAAAAAGTGGGGGAATGTAAATTTGCTTCAAGGGCTTTCCAAATAACTGTTTTACGCCTTTGGGCTCGTATCAAGCCTTTAATTATGTCTCGTCGAAAATCTGATTGTTGTGAATAACGTATCAAATAAATGTCGTCTGTTTCGTCATCATTATTAGGATCCTGAGGATTACTAGAAGTATCGGTGTCTTCTAGGTCATAATTAAAAACTACTACACGTTTGCTTTTTCTTGAACGAATCGGGGAATTCATTTTAAAAAAATCTTCGTTTTCTTCTTTTTCCTCTTCCTCTTGTTCTTGTTCTAATTCTAACTTCAAAATTTCGATTAATTTGTATAAGCATAGGGGTACTTTTTTTTTTATTTCTTTTAGCCTAATAAGTTCTTTTAGAATGTCTTTATTGTTAGAATCAGCATCAACTATTTTCAATTGAAAATTTTTTTTTTTTTTTATACCTTCTATATTAATTCTTATTTGTTTATATTCAGGAAATAAATTTTTTTTTTTTAGATTAAAACTTGATGTTGTTTTTTCAGCAAATTTTTTAATTAACTTCAAAAAAAACCTAATTTCTTTTTTTAATTTTAATGATTTTTTATATATTCTTTCAAATTTATTAAAAATAAGAAAGAGATCTCGAATCTTATTTTTACAACCCCTTTCTATGTAATTTTGTATGCAACTTTTGTTTTCCATTGAAAGCGAAAAAAAAAAAATTATTTTTCCACGGGATGCGCTATTCAAGAAGGGATCATATACCTTAGGTAAATATTCTTTTTTTGTATCATTCTTATATAATTTTAATTTACATAATCTATTTTTTTTTTCGAGTACATCCGGGATAAGAAAATTTAGATTTATATCTAGGGGTTTATCTAGAGTCGTGACTATATTTATTAATTTGGTCTTTATATTTTTTATTTTTTTATTACAATTTCTATACAATTGATGGGGGGAATGTTTCTTTAGTGTGAACAGAGACATCTTTCTTTGCATCATTTCAAAAAAGTTTGACAAACTCGGTGGATACGTAAAAAAAAAATTTTCTTTTATATCACTTTGACATGTATGAAAAAAATATTGTGACATTTCGTTTTTTTTTAAGGTTATAACATTTTCAAAAATATTATTTTTTATATACCGAAATGGCCGATTCCAGCTTTTATAACCACTAAATTTATAATGGAACAGAGAATTAGAATTAATTAATGGGGGTTTTTCTAGGAAATCTTTTTTTTCTTTAAATATTTTTAACTTCGAATTTTCTTTATTCCGATCCACATCCAGATAATAAGTTCCATAAACGGGTCTATTTTGTGTCTCTTTAAAGAGGAATTCTTCTTTTGTTTTTTCCTTTGCATTCACTCGTATCTCTTCCGTTTCATCGATTTTGTCCGGATCCTCCTTTTCTTCCGAAAAAAGGAAAGAAGAAGGATCTTCTTCGGTGGATCCCTCTTGTTCCTGTTTAGTCCCCTTCGTTTCTGAAGTTGTTTCTACATCTGTTTCTTCCTCGCTTTCCCCCCTTTCTGAGGTTTCTTTGAGTTTCTTAGTAAGAATGGGTGACGGTATTCTGCCTAAATAGTAGACACAGGTAATAAATAAGAGAATACGAAAGATTCGAGTCATAAAATTTCTCAATTCTGACACTAGGTACTTATTAGATCTAATGTACTTATTAGATCTAATAGAATTATTTTGCTGTATCCAGACTAATAACAATCCAACCCATTTCATGAAAAAAATGTGACCAATTAACCAACCAAAAAAACTACTTGTTACAAATAACATCTTGTTGTTGCATCGAAACATATAAATGTTGACTAATCTAACTAACATTGAACTTGGTAAAATGAAATGGTTGAATAATTGAAAAATGAGATTATTCAAAAATACACATTGAATGCTAAGATTACGCATTGAATTTCTGTTAGTAGATCCATAATCAAAAAAGTGTTTGTGATTGTTCCAGAAGAAATGAAACAAAAGATACGGTAGAGCTAG